TTTTTTTTTTTTATTTATATTGAAAAATTATTTACAATGGTTTAATAAAATTTATTATTAATAATTCATTTAAAAAATTATTATTAATATATTAAAAATTTAATATATTAATATATATATATATATATAAATTTATATATATATTAATATTAATTATATTAATATAATATAATTTATTAAATTTTAAAAATTTATATAGCAATTTTGTTTTTATATTTAATATTATGAAGAAGAAAAGAAAGAAATTATTAATTGTTTATTAATTTCTATTAAATATTTTATTATAAAAAAAAAAAAAAAAAAAATTCTATGTAAAATAATTAACGAATAAATAAATTTTTTATGGTTTATATAATTTATTTTGAGTTTGTTTTACATATAAATTTTAGTGTTAATTATTAATTATTTAGATAATAATTAATTTTTTGGTAGTAATTAATTTTAAAAATTTAAGAAATTAAGATTTAGTAATATTAGAATTAATAACTAATTTTGTGCCAGCAGTTGCGGTTATACAAAAATTGATTTAAATTTTTTTTGTAATTAATAAATAATTTTTAATATAATTTAAAATTTAAATTATAAGGTGAAATTTTAATTTAATAAAAAATTATTATAAAATTATGAATTAATAAATTTAATTAAAAACTAGGATTAGATACCCTATTATGAAAAATTTAAATTAATAATACTTAAATAGTAAATAATTATTTATTGAAACTTAAATAATTTGGCGGTATTTTAGTTTATTTAGAGGAATCTGTTTAATAATTGATAATCCACGAATGAATTTACTTAATTTATTAATTTTGTATATCGTTGTTAAAAAAATATTTTTTAATAAAAATAATATTTAAAAATTTAAAATTAAAAATTAAATCAGATCAAGATGCAGATTATAATTAAGAATATAATGGATTACAATAAATTTATTTAAATTGGATTTTAATTTGGAATAATTAAATAAAATTGGATTTAAATGTAATTTTATTTAAATTATTAAAATGATTTAAAATTAAAATATGTACATATTGCCCGTCGCTTTCATTAATAAATTGAAATAAGTCGTAACAAAGTAGAGGTACTGGAAAGTGTTTCTAGAAAGATCAAATTAGAGCTTGAATATAAGTATTTCATTTACATTGAAAAGATATTATTTTAATAATTGATTTGTGGGGTCAAAATTAATAAATTATGGGGTTAATAAAAGAAATTTTAATATTAAATATATTTAATGGGGGTTAAAGTATTTTAATAGAAAAAATTTGAAATTTTATAGTTAATTAGTATTGTAAAAGAAATTTGAAATAATTTGAAAATAAATTTTTTATAAAGTAAATTTAATTTATTGTATCTTGTGTATCAGAGTTTATTAATTAAATTTTATTTAATTAAATTTCTCGAATTTAAAAGAGTTAATTAATTATAAAAGTTATTGTTTCATAAATATTTTAAATAATTAATTAGTAATGAAATGTTAATCGTTTTTAAATATATCTAGTTTTTTTAGAAAAAAATTTAATTTTTAATTAATTTTATTAATTAATTAATTAATTAATTAATTTATAAAATTAATTTAATATTTTAAGGGATAAGCTTTAAATTAAATTTTTATAATTAATTTAATTTATTTTGAAAATTTTATGATTTATATTGTTAATAAAATTTAATTTATTATAAATAATTTCAATTAAAATTTTAAAATTTAAATTTTAAATTTAATTTTTTATAAAAAATTAAATTTAAATTAAAATGTATTTAGATATAATGATAAAATTAGTATATATTTGTATATAGTTAAAATCTATTATATGATAATTATTTAAAAGGAATTCGACAAATAGTTATATTTACCTGTTTAACAAAAACATGTCTTTTTGATTAATAATTTAAAGTCTAATCTGCCCACTGATATTATATTAAAGGGCTGCAGTATATTGACTGTACAAAGGTAGCATAATCATTAGTCTCTTAATTGGTGACTTGTATGAAAGATTGGATAAAATATAAATTGTCTCTTAAGTATAAAATTGAATTTAATTTTTTAATTAAAAAGTTAAAATAAATTAAAAAGACGAGAAGACCCTATAGAGTTTTATATTTTTATAAATTAAAGTTATAATTTAATTTAATAACTTAAATTTATAAAAATATTTTATTGGGGTGATAAAAAAATTTATTTAACTTTTTTATATTATAAACATAAATAATTGAATTTTTGATCCAATTATATTGATTATTAGAAAAAATTACCTTAGGGATAACAGCGTAATTTTTTTTTTTAGCTCAAATAAGAAAAAGAGTTTGCGACCTCGATGTTGGATTAAGATAAAATTTAAATGCAAAAGTTTAAAATTTTTGATCTGTTCGATCATTAAAATCTTACATGATCTGAGTTCAAACCGGTGTAAGCCAGGTTGGTTTCTATCTTTTAATATTTTTAATATTTTAGTACGAAAGGATTGAATATTATAATTAAATTAATTTATTTGAATATTATTAAGCTTATATTATATACATGTATTTATTTAAAAGTACATATATATATATATATAAATAGGCTATTTTGGCAGAAAAATGTGATGATTTTAGAAATCGTTAATATATAATTTATTATATATATAGTAGTGATAATAGTTGATTTATTAATGATTTTAATTGGTTTATTAATTTTAATTTTAGGGGTTTTAATTGGGGTTGCTTTTTTAGTTTTGTTAGAGCGTAAAGTTTTAGGTTATATTCAAATTCGAAAAGGTCCTAATAAAGTTGGATTTTTAGGAATTTTACAACCTTTTTCTGATGCTATTAAATTATTTACTAAAGAGACAACATATCCTAGATTTTCTAATTATTATTGTTATTATTTTTCTCCAGTAGTAAGTTTTATATTATCTTTATTTATTTGAATGTTAATTCCTTATTATTTTAATATGATTAGATTTAACTTGGGTATTTTATTTTTTTTATGTTGTACAAGAATAGGGGTTTATACAGTAATAATTGCAGGTTGATCTTCTAATTCAAATTATGCTTTATTAGGTGGATTACGAGCTGTTGCTCAAACTATTTCTTATGAAGTAAGAATAGCTTTAATTTTAATATCTAGAATTATTATAATTATAGATTTTAATTTATTAATATTTTATTTTTATCAAAAAATAATTTGAATGATATTTATTATAATTCCTTTATCATTAAGTTGAATTTCTTCTATATTGGCAGAAACAAATCGAACACCTTTTGATTTTGCTGAGGGTGAAAGAGAATTAGTTTCTGGATTTAATATTGAATATAGAAGTGGGGGGTTTGCTTTAATTTTTTTAGCTGAGTATTCGAGAATTTTATTTATAAGATTATTATTTATTATTATTTATATGGGTGGTTATAATGTTGATTTTATTTTTTATTTAAAAATAAGAATAATTTCATTTTTATTTATTTGAGTTCGGGGTACTTTACCTCGTTATCGATATGATAAATTAATATATTTAGCTTGAAAAAGATATTTACCAGTTTCTTTAAATTTTTTATTATTTTTTTTAGGTTTAAAAATTTTTTTTTAGTTATTATTTTTAGTATAAATTAATAGAATAAAAATTCTTTCTTAAGTTTTCAAAACAAATGCTTTTACAAGCTCATTAATTTAGAAATATATATATATATATATATATATATTTAAAAATTATTAAATAATTTTATGGAAAATTAATTTATCTCAATATATACTTAATAAAGGGTTAATAATAAAATAACTAAAATATAAGATAGTTAAAATTTGACCTGTAATAATGTATGGATTTTCAACAGGTCGGGCACCAATTCATGTTAGTAGTCTAATTATAATAATAAAGAATCAAAATAATATTTGATTAATTGGATAAAATTGTAATCCTTGAATTTTTTTTTTAAATGTTAATGGTAAAATAATTAAAATTAAAATTGATATTACTAATGCAATTACCCCTCCTAATTTATTAGGAATTGATCGTAAAATTGCATAAGCAAATAAAAAATATCATTCAGGTTGAATATGAATTGGGGTTACTAATGGATTAGCTGGAATAAAATTATCAGGATCTCCAAGTAAGTAAGGGTTAATTAATGTTAATATTGTTAATAGAAAAATTAAGATAATAAATCCGATTAAATCTTTATAAGTAAAAAATGGATGGAATGGAATTTTATCTAAGTTTCTATTTATTCCTAATGGATTATTAGATCCGGTTTGATGAAGAAATAATAAATGAATTATAGTTAATATTAAAATAATAAAGGGTAAAAGAAAATGGAATGTATAAAAACGTGTTAAGGTGGCATTATCTACTGCAAATCCCCCTCAAATTCAATTTACTAACATATTTCCTAAATAAGGGATTGCAGATAGTAGATTTGTAATTACTGTTGCTCCTCAGAATGATATTTGACCTCATGGTAAAACATATCCTATAAATGCTGTTGCTATTAATATAAATAAGATAATAACTCCAACAAATCATGTAAGTTTTAAGTTAAAGGATTCATAGTAAATTCCTCGTCCAATATGAATGTAAATGCAAATAAAAAAAAATGATGCTCCGTTAGCATGAAGAGTTCGAATTAATCAACCATAATTTACATTTCGGCAAATATAATTTACTCTATAAAAAGCTATTTCAATATTAGCGGTATAATATATTGTTAAAAATAAACCAGTTATAATTTGAATTATTAAACATAAAGCTAATAAAGATCCAAAATTTCATCATCTTGAAATATTTGATGGGGATGGTAAATCAATTAATGATCCATTAATAATTTTAAAAATAGGGTGATATTTTCGAATTGGTTTAAATTTATTTTTTAACATTAGTTTAATTAAAATAAAATATTCGTAGTGGGCCATAAAAAATATTAGTAATTTTTACAATTGCAATTAAAGTAATAAATAAATAAATAATTAATAATATTATTAATATAGTTGAATAATTATTATATAATTTATTTAAATTAATTTTATTTTCATTATTAAAAAATAAAAAATTAGAAAAATTATTTATTTCAGAGTTTATATTTAAATTTATTCAATATAAATTTTTATAAAATATAAATTGGATAAAAATTAATAAAAAAATTAAGAAAAAAATAATAATTTTTATATTATTAGAAAAAATAAATATTTCATTTGAGGCAATTCTTGAGACATAAATAAATAAAACTAATAAACCTCCTAAAAAAGTTAGGAAAAGAATATATGAAAATCAATAAGTTTTAATAAATATTCCGGATAAAATACAAGTTAATATTGTTTGAATTAAAATAAAAAATCCTATAGATAAAGGGTGAGATAAGAAATATATTATGAATGATAATAAGATTATAATTAAAGAAGTAATTAGTTTTATCATTAATTAATTATTCAAAGAATAGTTTATAAAAATAATAATTTTGGGGATTATAGATAAAGAGATTTCTTTTTCTTTGAGTTTTTAAAGATAAGATTCTTAATTTTGGTTTACAAGACCAATGTTTTAAATTAAACTATAAAAACAGTTAATGATAATTATAAATATATGAATTATTTTTATTATTATATTTTTTATTGGTAATTTAATTTTTATTTCTAAAAATAAACATTTATTAATTATTTTATTAAGATTAGAGTTTATTGTATTAAGAATTTTTTTTTTTTTATTAGTATTTTTAATAATAATTGATTATGATATGTATATATTAATGGTATTTTTAGTTTTTTCTGTTTGTGAGGGTTCATTAGGTTTATCTATTTTAGTTTCTATAATTCGAACTCATGGTAATGATTATTTTCAAAGATTTAATTTATTATAAATGATAAAATTTTTATTTTATATAATTTTTATAATTCCTTTATGTTTTATAAATAATATATTTTGAATGGTTCAAATGTTATTATTATTATTAATATTTATGTTTATAAATTTATCAATAAATTTTATAAATTATAATAATTTAAGTTATATTTATTCTTGTGATATAATTTCTTTTGGTTTAATTTTATTAAGAATTTGAATTTGTTCGTTAATAATTATATCTAGAGAAAATTTATTTAAATTAAAATATTATATTAATTTTTTTTTATTGAATATTATATTTTTAATGATTTTATTATTTTTAACTTTTAGAGTTATAAATTTATTTTTATTTTATTTATTTTTTGAAGGTAGATTAATTCCCACTTTATTATTAATTATTGGTTGGGGATATCAACCTGAGCGATTACAAGCTGGAATATATTTAATTTTTTATACTTTATTTGCTTCTTTACCTTTATTAATAGGGATTTTTTATTTATATGGGGAAATAAATACTATAATAATTTATTTTTTAAAATTTTTTAATTTAAATTTTATATTTTTATATTTTTGTATAGTAATAGCTTTTCTAGTAAAAATACCTATATATTTTGTTCATTTATGATTACCTAAAGCTCATGTAGAGGCTCCTGTTTCTGGCTCAATGATTTTAGCTGGTATTATATTAAAATTGGGGGGTTATGGTTTATTACGAGTTTTAATTTTTTTACAAGAAGTTAATTTAAAATTTAATTATATTTGATTAATTATTAGATTAGTTGGGGGTTTTTATATTAGATTGAAATGTTTTTGTCAAGTAGATATTAAATCTTTAATTGCATATTCATCTGTTTCACATATAAGAATTGTTATTAGAGGAATTATAATTATAAATTATTGAGGTTATTTTGGTTCTTATATTATAATAATTGGTCATGGATTATGTTCTTCAGGGATATTTTGTCTTGCTAATATTAATTATGAGCGATTAAATAGACGAAGATTACACATTAATAAAGGGATAATAAATTTTATACCTTCTATAAGATTATGGTGATTTTTATTAATATCTTCAAATATATCTGCTCCCCCCTCATTAAATTTATTAGGGGAAATTAGATTAATAAATAGATTGATTAGATGATCTAGATTATCAATATTAATATTAATATTAATATCTTTTTTTAGCTCAGGTTATAGATTATATTTATATTCATATACTCAACATGGAAAATATTATCAAGGATTATATAGATTTTATAGAGGAGTTTCTCGAGAATATTTATTATTAATATTGCATTGACTACCATTAAATATAATAATTTTAAAGGTTGAATATTTAATAATTAATTAATTTAAATAATTTAAATAAAATATTGATTTGTGGGGTCAAAAATATGAATAATTATCATTTTAAATCATTAATAAAAATATTTGTTTTTATGTATTTTTTTTTTTATTTTTTTTTAGATTAATAAATTTTTTTTTTATATTATATTTTATTATAAATAATTTAGTTATCTTTTTTGAATGGGAATTAATTTCTTTTAATTCTGTAAGATTAGTTATATCTATTTTATTAGATTGAATATCTTTATTATTTATAATATTTGTATTAATAATTTCTTCTGTTGTTATTTATTATAGAAAAAGATATATAAGATCTGAATTAAATTTATTTCGTTTTATTATTTTAGTTTTATTATTTGTAGTTTCTATGCTTTTATTAATTATTAGTCCTAATATTATTAGAATTTTATTAGGGTGAGATGGTTTGGGGTTAGTTTCTTATTGTTTAGTAATTTATTATCAAAATATTAAATCTTATAATGCTGGGATATTAACTGCTCTTTCAAATCGAATTGGGGATGTTTTAATTTTAATAGTTATTTCTTGAATATTAAATTATGGGAGTTGAAATTATATTTTTTATTTAAATTTTATAAAGAATGATTTAATTATAAGATTTATTAGAATTATAATTATTATAGCGGCAATAACTAAGAGAGCTCAAATTCCTTTTAGATCTTGATTGCCTGCTGCTATAGCTGCCCCTACTCCTGTTTCAGCATTAGTTCATTCTTCAACTTTAGTAACTGCAGGTGTATATTTATTAATTCGTTTTAATATATTAATTTTAAATACTTTTTTTATTAAAATTTTATTATTGTTAGGGATATTAACAATATTTATAGCTGGAATTTCAGCTAATTATGAGTTTGATTTAAAAAAAATTATTGCTTTATCTACTTTAAGACAATTAGGTTTAATAATAAGAATTTTAAGAATAGGATTTGCTGATTTAGCTTTTTTTCATTTATTAACTCATGCTATATTTAAAGCTTTATTATTTATATGTGCTGGTGTAATTATTCACATAATAAATAATATTCAAGATATTCGTTTTATAGGGGGGATTAGATTATATTTACCTTTAACTTGTTTATGTTTAAATATTTCTAATATAGCTTTATGTGGAATTCCTTTTTTGGCTGGATTTTATTCTAAGGATTTAATTTTAGAAATAGTTAGATTTAGAAATTTAAATTTATTTGTATTTTTTTTTTATTATATTTCTACAGGATTAACTATATATTATACTATTCGTTTATTAATATATATAATAGTTAATGATTTTAATTTATTAAGAATTTATAATTTATATGATGAAGATTATGTGATATTAAATAGTATATTTATATTGTTATTTATGAGATTAATTAGAGGGAGATTTTTAAGATGAATAATTTATTATTATCCTTATATAATTTATTTACCTTTTAATTTAAAGATAATAGTAATTTATGTTAGTTTATTGGGGGGAATAATAGGGTTTTTAGTTAGAAATATGAGAATTTATAGAATAAATAAGTTTATAGTAACTTATAATATTAGAAATTTTTTATGTATGATATGATTTATACCTAGATTATCTACTTATGGGGTTAATTATTATTTTTTAAGTTTTGGTCAAAGTTTAATAAAGAGTATTGATTTAGGTTGGAGTGAAATATATAGAGGTCAAGGAATTGTATTTATTATAAAAAAATATTCTATTTTTTATAATATTTTTCAAATAAATAATTTAAAAATTTATTTATTTAGATTTGTAATTTGAATAATAATTGTTATTTATATATTATTTTTAAGTATTTATTTAAATAGCTTATATAGTAGAGTATAATATTGAAGATATTAGGGAGATTGTTTTTAATCTTTAAATAGTATTGGTATATATATATATATATGTATATATATATATATATATATAAATATAAATATTATATATTTATAAAAAAATTTTTTTATTTTTACAATGAAAATGTAATGTTTTATTTTAAACTATATAAATATATTTATATTGTAAAGAAATATTAATGGAATTTAACCACTAAAAATTAAGTTAGCAGCTTAATTTTAAATCAATTATATTTCTTTTAATTGGAATTAATAATTCAATTTTATCATTAACAGTGATATACCTCTATTTGGTTTCAATTAATTAATTTATTTATAAATATTTTATTTATTTATATTAAATAAGGAGTTAATTACTCTGATTTTTAAGTCGAAATTAAATGCAATATTTGCTTCTTATTTATTTTAAGATAAATTAATAAATTAATATTTTTTGATTGCAAATCAAATGTTTTAATAAACTATAATCCTATTTAGTTCAGTTTAATATATTTTGATTTCATTCATGATATAATCCTATTAATAAAATAATAATAAAAAAAAATCTAATTTTTATTAATGTAAAAATATTTGTTAATTTAAATAATAAAATGATTGGAAAAATTAAAGCAATTTCTACATCAAAAATAAGAAAAATTACAGTGATTAAAAAGAAGTGTAATGAAAATGGAATTCGTGCAAATGATTTAGGGTCAAAACCACATTCAAATGGTGAGCATTTTTCTCGATCTATATATGATTTTTTTGACAGAATAATTGATAATATTATTAAAAAATTTGCAATAAAAAAAATTAAAATTGAAATATTAAATATTAAAATGATTATTTATATTAATGAGGATAATTAAACTTTTTGATTGGAAGTCAAATATACTAAATATATTATATAAATAATTAATTTCCTCATCAGTAGATTGAAATATAAAGGAATAATCAAACAACATCTACAAAATGTCAATATCAAGCTGCTGCTTCAAATCCAAAATGATGATTATTTGAGAAGTGTTTATTTAATTGACGAATGAAACATACAATTAAAAATAAAGTTCCAATTATTACATGAAGACCATGGAATCCTGTTGCTATAAAAAATGTAGATCCATAAATTCTATCTGCAATAGTAAATGATGCTTCTATATATTCATATGCTTGAAGAATGGTAAAATAAATTCCTAATAAGATTGTTAAAAATAATCTTTGAATAGATTGAGAATAGTTTCTTTCTATTAATGAATGATGAGCTCAAGTAACTGTTACTCCTGATCTAATTAAAATAATTGTATTTAATAGGGGAATTTGGAATGGGTTAAATGGTTGAATTCTAATTGGAGGTCAAATAGCTCCAATTTCAATATTAGGGGATAATCTTCTATGAAAAAAAGCTCAAAAAAATGAAATAAAGAAAAAAATTTCAGATACAATAAATAAAATTATTCCTCATCGAAGACCTTTAGTTACTAAAATTGTATGTTTACCTTGGAATGTTCCTTCTCGACAAATATCTCGTCATCATTGATATATAGTTAAAATTGTAATAATATATCCTAAAATTAATAAATTTATATTAAAATTATGAAATCATTTTACTAAACCAGTAACTAAAGTTAATACTCCAATAGCTCCTGTTAGGGGTCAAGGTCTATAATCAACTAAATGATATGGGTGATAATTAAAATTATTTTTCATTAATTTACTTCACTAGAATATAATGTTCTTAAAATAGTAATTACATAAGATTGAATAATAGCAACTGCAGATTCTAAAATTATTAGTAAAATTTGAGTAAAAATTAATAATAAAATAAAAAAATAAGATAAATTAGATCCTGTTCTTCTTAGTAAAGTTATTAATAAATGTCCGGCAATTATATTAGCTGTTAATCGTACAGCTAAAGTTCCAGGACGAATAATATTTCTAATTGTTTCAATTAATACTATAAAAGGTATTAAAATTGGGGGAGTTCCTTGAGGAATTATATGAATAAATATATGTTGATAATTATTAATTCATCCATATAATATAAATCTTAATCATAAAGGAAGAGAGATTGTTAAAGTTAGAGATAAGTGTCTTGTTCTTGTAAAAATATAAGGGAATAGCCCTAAAAAATTATTAAATAATACAAATGAAAATATTGAAATAAAAATTAAAGTAGATCCATTGAAATAATTATTTTTTAATAAAATTTTAAATTCATTATGTAATTTATTTATAATAAAGTTTCATAATATAAAATGTCGATTGGGAAGTAATCAAAATGAGTATGGTAAAAATAATAATCCTAAAATAGTTCTTAATCAATTAATTGATATATTAAATAAATTAGTTGTGGGGTCAAAAATAGAAAATAAATTTCTTATCATTTTCAAGATAAATTAATTATTTTTTTAAGATTATTTTTATTTTTATTTGGTAATAAGTTAAAATAAATATAATAATTTATAATATTAAATATAATAAAAATACAAATAAAAAAAAATAAAGATATAATTCAATTAATTGGTATTATTTGTGGGATAAAAGAATATTACATATGTAATAATTTAAATTTGACATATTTATGTTATAAAATTAACTAATTCTTTATTTCATTAGAAGTAATTGCTAATTTACTATAAAATGGTTTAAGAGACCAGTACTTGCTTTCAGTCATCTAATGATAAATAATTATTAATTCAATTAATAAAATTTTTAATTGAAATTCTTTCAATTACAATAGGTATAAATCTATGATTTGCACCACAAATTTCAGAACATTGTCCATAAAAAATACCCGGTCGATTAATAAAAAAATTTGTTTGATTAAGACGACCTGGATTAGCATCTACTTTAACTCCTAATGATGGAATAGTTCAAGAGTGAATTACATCTGTAGCTGTAACTATAATTCGAATTTGATTATTTATTGGAAGAACAATTCGATTATCTACATCTAATAATCGAAAATTATTAATTGATATTTCATTTGATGGGATTATATAAGAGTCGAATTCAATATTATGAAAATCTGAATATTCATAACTTCAATATCATTGATGACCAATTGATTTTAATGTAATTAATGGATTATTTAATTCATCTAATAAGTATAATAATCGTAAAGAGGGTAAAGCAATAAAAATTAAAGTAATAGCTGGTAAAATAGTTCAAATTATTTCAATTAATTGGCCTTCTAATAAATAACGGTTAATATATTTATTAAAAAATAAATTAATTATTAAATATCCAACTAAAATAGTAATTATAATTAAAATAATTAAAGTATGATCATGAAAGAAAATAATTTGTTCTATTAATGGTGATACACCATTTTGTAAATTTAAATTTGATCAAGTTGCCATTTCTAAAAAAAGGATATCCTTTATAAATGGGGTTTAAATCCATTACATATAATCTGCCATATTAGAAATTTCTTAAAATTGGAAGTTCATTATATGAATGTTCAGCAGGTGGTAAGTTTTGATATCATTCAATTGATGATGATATGTTTAGTGGGAATAAGGTAATTCGTTGGTAAATTATTGATTCTCAAATAATAATTAAAATTAATATAACAGCTAAAAGGGAAATATATGATCCTAATGATGAGATTAAATTTCATGAAATATAAGAATCTGGGTAATCAGAATATCGACGGGGTATTCCTGCTAAACCTAAAAAATGTTGGGGAAAGAAAGTTAAATTAACTCCTAAAAATATAATAAAAAATTGAATTTTTAATAAGTAAGGATTTAACGATAATCCAGAAAATAAAGGATATCAATGAATAAAACCTCCTATAATGGCAAATACAGCTCCCATAGATAAAACATAATGAAAATGGGCTACAACATAATAAGTATCATGTAAAGTAATATCAATAGATGAATTAGCTAAAATTACTCCTGTTAATCCTCCAACAGTGAATAAGAAAACAAATCCTAATCTTCATAAAATTGAAGGTCTATAATTAATTTGAGTTCCGTGTAATGTTGCTAATCATCTAAAAATTTTAATTCCAGTGGGTACTGCAATAATTATTGTTGCTGAGGTAAAATATGCTCGAGTATCAATATCTATTCCAATAGTAAATATATGATGAGCTCATACAATAAATCCTAATAATCCAATTGCTATTATAGCATAAATTATTCCTAAACATCCAAATGTTTCTTTTTTAGTTCTTTCTTGGGAAATAATATGTGAAATTATACCAAATCCTGGTAAAATTAAAATATAAACTTCAGGATGACCAAAAAATCAAAATAAATGTTGATAAAGAATGGGATCACCTCCTCCTGCAGGATCGAAAAATGATGTATTTAAATTTCGATCTGTTAATAATATTGTAATTGCACCCGCTAATACTGGGAGAGATAATAATAATAAAAATGCTGTAATTCCCACTGCTCATACAAATAGGGGTATTTGATCAAATGATATATTATTAATTCGTATGTTAATAATTGTGGTAATAAAATTAATAGCTCCTAAAATAGAAGAAATTCCTGCTAAATGAAGTGAAAAAATAGCTAAATCAACAGATCTTCCTCTATGAGCAATATTAGAGGATAGAGGGGGGTAAACTGTTCATCCTGTTCCAGCTCCACTTTCTACAATTCTTCTAGAAATTAGTAATGTTAATGATGGGGGTAGTAATCAAAAACTTATATTATTTATTCGGGGGAAAGCTATATCCGGAGCTCCTAGTATTAAAGGAACTAATCAATTTCCAAATCCTCCAATTATAATAGGTATAACTATAAAAAAAATTATAATGAAAGCATGAGCTGTTACAATAGTATTATAAATTTGATCATCTCCGATTAAAGATCCAGGATTTCCTAATTCTGCTCGAATTAGTAAACTTAAAGAAGTTCCTACTATTCCTGCTCAAATACCAAAAATAAAATATAAAGTTCCAATATCTTTATGATTTGTGGAGTAAAGTCATTTTCGCTAAATAATTTTTAAATAAATAAAATGGCTGAGGTTAAAGCGATAAATTGTAAATTTATTTACAAGAAGATATTCTTTTTTATTAAAGCCTTATATTCAATAATGATATAAAATTGCAAATTTTAAGGGGTAAAATTATTTACTAAGGCTTAAAGAATATTTATTTCTTTATAAATAATTTTGAAGATTATTAGTTTAATTAACTTAAAACCTTATATAAATAAAAAGGTTCTAAAAATTATTCCTATTAAAGAAATTAAAGAAAAAAAATTAATTAAATTTATAAAATTATTTTTTAAATAAATTTTAAATCATTTTATTTTAAAATAATTGAATAAAAATGATGAATAAATAATACGAATATAAAAAAAAATAGTAATTAATCTTCTTATTACTATGATAAATGTTAATAAATAAAATTTATTAATTATTAAAAAATTAATAATAATTCATTTAGGTAAAAATCCAATAAAAGGTGGAAGTCCACCAAGTGAGAGAAAATTAATTAATAAATTTATTTTAATTATAAATTTTATATTATTAATAAATAATTGATTGATAAAAAATATATTTAAAACATAAAATAAAAAAAATATAATTCTAATTAAAAATGAATATATAAAAAAATAAAATATTCATAAATTTTCTCTAATTATAATAGAAAAAATTATTCAACCTAAATTATTAATAGAAGAAAATGCTATAATTTTTCGTAAGGAGGTTTGATTTAGTCCTCCAATAGCTCCAATTATTACATTAATTATAATAATAATATATAAAAATTTTATATTTAAATAATAAGAAAGTAAAATTATTGGGGTAATTTTTTGTCAGGTTATTAAAATAAAATTATTAAATCAGGATAAACCTTCTGAAATATTGGGGAATCAGAAGTGAAAGGGGGCGGATCCTATTTTTATTAATAATGAGGAGTTAATTATAATTGAGATAAAATTATTTATTTCAAAATTTTTTATTAGGGTTATTTTAATTAAAATTGAAAATAAAAAATTTATAGATGCAATAGATTGGGTTAAAAAGTATTTTAGAGAGGCTTCTGATGATAATAAGTTATTTGAATTTGAAATTAGGGGGATAAATCTTAATAAGTTGATTTCTAATCCAATTCAACAACCAAATCAAGAATTTGCAGAAATTGAAATTATAGTTCTAAAAAATAAAATAAATAAAAAAAATATTTTATTAGAGTTAAATAAATAGTAAATTTAAAATAATTACTAATAAGTAATAAAAAAAAATTAATAATTTTTTATTAATAAATTATATTTTAGTGTAAGATGCACAATAATTTTTGATATTATTAGATATAGTTTAATTCTATAAAATATAATAAAGGTAGAATATCTACATAATTTATCCTATCAGAATAATCCTTTAATCAGGCACTTTATTTATTTAAAAAAAAGGGATTTCCTTTATATTTGAGGTATGAGCCCAAAAGCTTATTTTAGCTTATTTTTAA